ATCTTAGTTTAAGCTTATTCATTTTTATTCTTTTATGATATAAATTATCTAAATATAAAAAAATTTTTAAAGAAAAAAAGGAAATATAAAATTGAGTTTATTTCTATAGATTTATTATTTTTCATCTAGAACAATTTTATTCTATTATATAATTTTAATTATATAATTCTATTGAAATTGAAATCATTATTATATCTACTAATCTACTAAACTAATATATAAATTAGATTATAATGAGAAATGAGGGCTAGTAATTGAAAAAAAATGCATTATGAAAATTTTCATTATAGCTATAATGAATAGATATTTTTTGAGTTATGTTATTTTAGGGGTCTGCCCCAAGAAAATCTAAAAAAAATAGAAATAAATCAAGAAAAATGAAATCCAGATTATAGATTATAATAATATAAAAAATAATATTCTATTTTCATTCAGAGACGAAGACGAAAAACAAAGAATCGATCCTTTGAGTATTACAAACTGTATAAAGGAAAGAAGCGTATATATGCTCTCTATTCATCTATATTGAATTGTACCTACAGAAATGATAGAATCATTTCGGATTAGACCAAAGCAAGTTTCAAATTTATAGTCTTTCCAATAGAAATTCACTAGAAAAAAAAAAGAAGAAAAAACTTTTCGGTATATTAATCTGTATAAAATCTAAAAAATGCGAGAGATACGGAAGGGGGGGACATCCCATTGGGGTCCTAATTTTCTAAAATATAACGGGGATATGGCGAAATCGGTAGACGCTACGGACTTAATTGGCTTGAGCCTTAGTATGGAAACCTACTAAGTGAAAACTTTCAAATTCAGAGAAACCCTGGAATTAAAAAAAGGGCAATCCTGAGCCAACTCCTTTTTTCAAAAGCAAAAAAAAGTATTAAGAAAGAAAAAAAGGATAGGTGCAGAGACTCAAAGGGAGCTGTTCTAACAAATGGGGTTGACTGTGTTGTTATAAGTATAAGACTTCTTCCCCCTAAATTCCAAACCAAGAAAAAGGGTGAAGAATATACGTACTGAAATGATTAATGACAACCCAAATCTGTTCTGTATTTTTTTTCTAATTTTGAGATATATAAAATACTATATTATTTTATATATTTATAGTAGAGATTTATAATAGGAAATTTTAAATGCAAGAATTGTTGTGAATCGATTCCAAGTTAAAAGTGGAATCCATATTTATTCATCAAAACATTCACACTCACTCCATAGTCTGATAGATCTTGTGAAGAACTGATTAATCGGATGAGAATAAAGATAGAGTCCCATTCTACATGTCAATACTGACAACAATGAAATTTATAGTAAGAGGAAAATCCGTCGACTTTTAAAATCGTGAGGGTTCAAGTCCCTCTATCCCCAAAAACTTTTTTCACTCCTTAACAAATTATCTTTTTTTGCATTACCGTTTTAAAGTTAAAGATGGTTATGTTCCGATATATATTTTTTTTGTGATCTTATCACAAGTCTTATAATATATATGATAGGAGGACAAAAAAATATCTTTTATTTGAACAGGCAGTACTCCGTTGAGTAATTCATAATCCATATTTTTACAGTTTTATATATTAATATAAAACTTATGTAAAATTATATACAGAGTTCCTCTTTTTGAAGACCCCAAAAATTCCGGTACCTATATAATTGTAATACTTTTCATCCTTTTAATTGATTGACTAATTGACACAAACCCAAGTTATCTCGTAAAATAAAATGGGGAGATGATGCACCAGAAAAAGGAATGGTCGGGATAGCTCAGCTGGTAGAGCAGAGGACTGAAAATCCTCGTGTCACCAGTTCAAATCTGGTTCCTGGCACATTTGTGTTTTTTTTTATTCTATACCTAGAAATTGACGACTATGAGTCGATATACAAGTCGAGATCATGACACATAAGTAAGTTATTTAGCTAGTTATCGTGCGAAATACCTCATCTATCTAAAAACTGGATGGGTAGATAGTTTAAAAAAGAAACCCTTTTTTTAGGGTTTTAAATTTTTTGCTACTATTGGGTTTCCTCTTATGTACAATACATTTTAATATAATACTTCATATATATTCGAATCGGATTACCTTTCATTTTAATATAGATTTATGTATGGATTTATATTTTTTCCTTTCCTCATACATCCTATGACTTTACGTAACCCGTCTAAGTAAGTGTAAGTTATTAATGTATGCGCGGTACAAAGTTCAGGATACAGAACTTTTTAGTTCATTCTATTGGCTCTTAGCTTATTCAAAATAAAATTTTTGAGATTCTCAAAAAATTTTTAATTTGTCTTTTCTTTTTTCTCCATCCATAATACCAGTGGGAAATCTATTATTCTGTTTGATCTAGAACATACAAACAGTCTTTAGCTACCTCATACTGTAGAAGTTAAATTAGTTTTTTATCGTTTAATACGCATCTTGTATTTCGTAAAAATTGGGTACAATATAATCCTTACGTAAAGGCCATCCTACCCAACTCTCGGGCATTAAAATACGTT